TTGAACAATCTTTTTTTCCAATTATTAAACCCTGTTCTTTTCCCAAGTTCAATCTTAATACGATTGATGAACATTTATCTGTTTCGATCCAACAATAAATTGTTCTTCTTAACAAGTAGTTTTGTTGGCTGGTTAATTGGTCACATCTTGTTAATGAAATGTATTGGATTGGTATTAGTCTGGTTCAAGAACAAAAATTCGATCAAATCGAAGATAACTAAGAAATTTGATAAATACACTCTCCTACAATTGCGAAATTATTTAGGGCAACTATTTATCGTTTTCGCCTTTGCTATCTTTGCACGCTATTCAGGCAGAGCGGTGCTCCCATATCTTTTTAGCGACGAAATGACCGACTACGACGAGAGGAACATGGAGGAAATTGGAGTTGCAATAGATGCGGAAAAGCAAGAAAATGACGAAGAAGAGATTTCGGATTATTTTTCTTCCGATGATGCGAAGACTTCCAACAACACGGATATTCAAACAACGACAACGAACACGAATATTCAGAAAAAGACAAAAATCGACCCCCCGGTGGATCGAGGTCTTGTAAGTATTCTTTTCGATTATCAACAATGGATTAGGCCTTTTCGATATATACAAAATGATTACTTGGAAAGGGTTGTAAGAGATGAAAATTCACAATTTTTTTTTCAAACTTGTGAAAGTGATGGAAAAAAACGAATATCTTTCACGTATCCACCTCATTTATCTACTTTTCAAAACATTCTGAAAAAAAAACTGGATCTCTTCAGAACAGATAAAAACTCCAATAATGATAATGATAATGAATTGTCTAATTCTTGGATATCTCGTAATAAAGAAAAAAAAAATCAACTAAGCACTGAATTATTTCAAAGGGCAAAAATTATAGATAAGAAAGTTCAGAAAGGTAAGGAATTTAATCTTGGGGATGTATTAGAAACTCGAGTTCGGTTATCGGATGATAGGAGTCGAAGAAAATACTTACCTAAAATATATGATCCTTTCTTGAATGGACCCGCTCGTGGAGAAATCCAAAAAAGCGTTTCACCCTTATTGATTAAAAATGAAACGGACACAAAAAGCCCCATGTTCATAAATAAGATTCATGGTCTCCTTCTTTGTATGAATACGAATTCTCCAGAATGGGAACAGAAAATCGATAAATTGGATAGAAAATTAGTATTCACTGAAATGGGTTTTTTTTTCCAGTTAATGACTAAATTTTCGGAAAAATCAGTATCCAATTTTCATTTTGACGAACTTTATTTATTTCCGGAACATGAACAAGTAAAAATCTATTCTGAAGAAAAAAAAAGAAAAAGAAACTTTTTATTTGACGCAATTCGGACTAATCCTTTCAATCAGAAGACAATTTTTAATAGAGTACTCTGTAGTGAAATAAAAGAAATAAGTAAAGAAGTTCCTCGATGGAACTACGAATTAATCGACGAGACAGAGCTAATTATGGACCCGGGCCTAAAAGACTGTCAGATTCGTTCCCCACAGGCTGACCGTCTAGTTCTTTTTAATACTACGGAAGCTATTTCAAGTAATCCTTTTGGTAATGCGGATACGCAGGCAGAGAACGCCATTAACGAATTTGCGATTCCGGCGTATTCACGCGGACCGGATTTTCAAAGAGACCTTATCAAAGGATCTTGGCGCCCTCTGAGACGTAAAACAGTAACTTCGAAACTCTTTCAAGGAAATGGAAATGTCCATTCCCCCCTTTTTTTGGAGATGATTAATAACAACCCGTCCTTTTTTGGCGATGCTTTGGAAGAAATGTGGCAATATTCGAAAGAATATTTCAGGAAACTCATGAAACCCGGTACTGATAATTTAGAATTTTTGGAGTTTCTAAAACGGGCAAACGAGAGAGAGAAAGACCAAAAACTGCGAGAGGAAGAGTACGACAAAGACGAGGTTGTTAATACACTTCAACGAGTCGAAGCATCCTGGGAGAGCATTCTATATGGTCTAGTAATCAGAAATTTCGTATTGTTATTTCAATCCAGGTTTAGAAAATATATTCTATTACCTTCATTGATAATAACGAAAAATATAATTCGTATATTATTATTTCAAAATCCAGAATTTTCAGAAGATTTTCAGGATTGGGAAAGAGAAACCCATATTAACTGCACCTATCAGGGCACTCCAGTAGAGAACAATGAATTGCCATTCCAATGGGCAACGAATGGTCTTCAGATAAGGGTCTTATTCCCTTTTGTTCTGAAAGCTTGGCACGACAAACCTAAGGTACGATCTACGGAAAAAAAAAGAGACACTGAAAGAAGATTCACTGAAAAAAGAATCTCTCAAACCCACTTATGGTTTTTAACAGCTTTTGGAACAGTACTCGAATCGTACCCTCAGGAGCATGTACCAAACCCATTTGCATTTTTGGGTCCCATTTTAAAACAAATAACAAAATACTTTAAAAAAGAGTTGAAAAAACGTTTTCGAAAATTTTATAATGAAAGAGAAAAAAAAGAGTCTCGAATCCTGTTAGAAGAATTCAAAGAAATAGAAATTCCAAAAAATGCACCAATCAGTAAGAGTAATCCAATGATTGAGGAATCGCCCCTTAGAATTCAATCTATTAAAGAAAAAAGGATAAAAGCCGCAGAAAAAAGGATAAAATCTCTTAATGAAAAAACAGAGCAAATCTTAAAAGAAATAGAAAAAATGAAAAAAGATCAGGTTCTAACTGATCCTACAAGATTAGAATTACTCAAAAATAGTTGGAAAATATTCAAAAGAAGAAACGTTCGATTAATCCGTAAATCCTATTATTTTTTTGAAATTTACATGGAAAGGCTATACGTGGATATCATGAACATGGATATTAACTATGTAGTAGGACTTACGATTGACTATGTAGAACATTTCCTTACTTCGAGCATTGTACAACGTTATTTTAATTATATTAAATTGACTATTAAATTCACTCGTGATTTATTTGAATTAACAAAGAACATGGTAAAAAAATACATTTACAATAAAAAAAATGAACAAAGTATTGATAAAACAAATCAAAGTATAATTCCATTTATGTCGATTATAGACAATTGGAATATTACGGATATGAATTCTGTGAATTCTTGTGATGTATCTTCTTTGTCACAAGCCTATGTATTATTTAAATTATCACAAATGCAAGTTAGTAATGGATATAAATATAAGTTAAGATCTATTTTGGAATCGCCTGGAAGATCTTTTTTTCTTAAGAATGAAATAAAGGATTATTTATTAAAACTACAAGGAGGAAGATTCAATTCCAAATTAAGACATAAGAACCGTCCCGATTCCATAATGAATCAATGGACAAATTGGTTAAAGATTCATTATCAATATACTTTACCTCAGAGCGCATGGTCAAGCTTAGAACCACAAAAGTGGAGGAATACAATCCATGAACATCGCGTGTCTCAAAAGAAGGATTTACTTGAATACGATTCATCGCAAAAAATTCAATTAATGGTTTCCAAAAAACGAAAAGTAGATTTATTAGACCAAATAGACTTATTAAAAAATAAAAAAAAAATAAAAAAACAATATGGATATGATCTTTTTGCCTATCAATATATAAATTATGTAGATAAGCCAAAATCCTATACTTATGGATATACATCACCGTGTTATAACACACCTAAAAATATAAAAGAATTAGTTGATATAATGGGCGATAGCTTTATCCAAAATTATATATCAGAAGATGGTATTCTAGATGAAAATAAGCCGGATCGAAAGTATCGTCATTGGAGAGAAAGAAGGATGGGAATGAATGGAAAAAGAAGAAGAAGGATGGGAATGAATGGAAAAATAATAAGGATGGGAATGAATGGAAAAAGGAAAAATAATTCCATAACGAATGGGAAATTATTGACTCCGAGTTTTGGTTTTTTTTCCAGCATAGACACATATAAGCAGAATCCGTGGATCTTACCACTAAATTTCTTGTTTATGCCGTTTTATGGAAAGAATAACATTACTGATCAAGTCGAGTTAGCGTTAGAAAAGAAAGAATACGAAATTCACAACAATCTAAAATTATATCTCGACAAGTATTATCCGGTCCGTCGTTTTGCGGCCCGTCGTCGTGCAGATTTAAATAGATTCAGGACGAATCTATCTGCAGAAACGAGTTTCTTAATAAATAAATATTTTGGTGGTTTTTATATCTACTGTCCGGAGTCAGTTAACTTTGAAGAAAACTTCACGTGGAGGATCGGCCTAATCAGTCGCATGTCTAAACTGCAAAATCCAAAACAAATGTTAATTTCTTGTATAAAGAAGGGCGAACTAGATCTGGAAACTTTGGTTCGTGTGGTAAGTGATGACACTTTTTTCTTTGAAGGTAGGGACATAGAGGAAGTGAAGGAAAACCTAGTTTATTCGGTAGAACCCATTCGTTTTTCTAGAAACAAAAACTACGAACAATCATTTCTATATCAAACCATAAGCGTAGCATTGAAGCACAAACGCCAAATGCTAAATTCAGAAAAACGTCGTCTTGATCAAAAGATAACAGAAAACAAAGATAAAAATCATTATGATTTACTTGTTCCTGAAAATATTTTGTCCCCTAGACGCCGTAGAGAATTGCGAATTCTAATTTGTTTGAACCATAGGAATCGGAAGACGATGGATAGAAACACAATAAAGGAGAAAGAAAAAAAGAATTCTTCTGAAGTTTTAACTAAAAAGAAAGATCTTGAGAGCGATACAAAAAAACTAAAGAATTTAAAATTCTTTCTTTGGCCAAATTATCGATTCGAAGATTTAGCTTGTATGAACCGCTATTGGTTTGATACACATAATGGAAGCCGTTTCAGTATATTACGAATACGGATGTATCCTCGCCTCGATTGAAAATCTAGATTTTTTTCTATTTATCGTTATCCTAATATTTCTCGTAACATATCTATCTGATATCTGATAGATATGTGAACATTTATATATATTTATAGATAAATAAAATAAACTCCCACACACATTGTGGGAGTCAATTCAATGATGTCTCCATTATATAGAAACAAATCCATCGAAAAATGAATAAAATCTCTTGTATTTTAAAAATAAGACAAGAGATTTTATTCATTTTATGAATCCATAAATATACTATTTATTATCTATTTGAATTACATTCCGTAATAATGAATTTGAAAAAAAAAAAACAAAGAAATTCAGATTTGTTAAATAAATGAAGAGAAAATTTCATATAAAAAATTCAAAATAAGTGTAATTACTGATCAATAAAAATATCTACCAAAAAAGGAGGGGGGGAGCTTTCATTTTATGATCCAAAATTCATTTATACCTGTTATTTCACAAAAAAAAGAAGAAGAAAACCCGGGATCGGTTGAATTTCAAGTATTCAACTTAACTAATAAGATACGAAGACTTACTTCACATTTTGAATTACACCCAAAAGACTATTTATCTCAAAGAGGTTTACGTATAATTCTCGGAAAACGACAACGACTATTGTCGTATTTGTCAAAGAAAAACAAAATACGTTATAAAAATTTAATAAATCGGTTGGGTATTCGGGATTCACAAAGTAGCTAATTTCAAGAATCATTTTCAATTATTCGATTTCTTAGATACTGAATTTTGATTCACTTTTTTTGGAAGGATTCATGGAAGAATGAATCGAGGAAAAACCTATGAATGTCCCAGCTACAAGAAAAGACCTAATGATAGTAAATATGGGGCCTCAACACCCATCGATGCATGGTGTTCTGCGACTTATTGTTACTCTAGATGGTGAAGATGTTATTGATTGTGAACCAATATTGGGTTATTTACACAGAGGTATGGAAAAAATAGCGGAAAACCGAACAATTATACAATATCTGCCTTATGTAACACGTTGGGATTATTTAGCTACTATGTTCACAGAAGCAATAACTGTAAACGGACCGGAACAATTGGGAAATATTCAAGTACCTAAAAGAGCCAGCTATATACGAGTAATTATGTTGGAGTTAAGTCGTATAGCTTCTCATCTACTATGGCTGGGACCTTTTATGGCAGATATTGGTGCACAAACCCCTTTTTTCTATATTTTTAGAGAAAGAGAATTAATATATGATCTATTCGAAGCTGCCACAGGTATGAGAATGATGCATAATTTTTTTCGTATTGGGGGAGTCGTGGCTGATCTACCTTATGGTTGGATAGATAAATGTTTGGATTTCTGCAATTATTTTTTAACAAGGGTTATTGAATATCAAAAACTTATTACGCGAAATCCAATTTTTTTAGAACGGGTTGAAGGAGTGGGTGTTGTTGGTAGAGAGGAAGTTATAAATTGGGGATTATCAGGACCGATGCTTCGGGCTTCCGGAATACAATGGGATCTACGTGAAGTTGATAATTATGAGTGTTACGAGGAATTGGATTGGGAAGTTCAATGGCAAAAAGAAGGAGATTCATTAGCTCGTTATTTAGTTCGAATTGGTGAAATGGTGGAATCCATAAAAATAATTCAACAGGCCCTGGAAGGAATTCCAGGGGGGCCTTATGAAAATTTTGAAATTCGCTGCTTTGATAGAGAAAAGGAGGCAGAATGGAATGATTTTGAATATCGATTCATTGGTAAAAAATCGTCTCCTACTTTTGAATTGCCGAAACAAGAACTTTATGTGAGAATTGAGGCCCCCAAGGGAGAATTAGGAATTTTTCTAATAGGAGATCAGAATGGTTTTCCTTGGAGATGGAAAATTCGTCCACCTGGTTTTATCAATTTGCAAATTCTTCCTCAATTAGTTAAAAGAATGAAATTGGCTGATATTATGACAATACTAGGTAGCATAGATATCATTATGGGAGAAGTTGATCGTTGAAATGATAATTGATACAACGGAAGTCCAAGATATAAATTCCTTTTCCGGATTGGAATCGTTCAAAGAGGTCTATGGAATTCTATGGATACTTTTACCAATTTTGATTCTTGTCTTGGGAATTACAATAAGTGTACTAGCAATTGTATGGTTAGAAAGACAAATATCTGCAGGGGTACAACAGCGTATTGGACCTGAATATGCTGGTCCTTTTGGAATTCTTCAAGCTCTAGCAGACGGAACAAAACTACTATTCAAAGAGAATCTTATTCCATCTAGGGGAGATATTAATTTATTCAGTATCGGACCATCCATATCAGTCATATCCATTCTAATAAGTTATTCAGTAATTCCGTTTGGCTATAACGTTGTTTTATCAGATTTCAATATGGGTGTTTTTTTATGGATTGCTATTTCCAGTATTGCTCCCATTGGACTTCTTATGTCAGGATATGGCTCAAATAATAAATATTCCTTTTTGGGTGGTCTACGAGCTGCTGCTCAATCGATTAGTTATGAAATACCATTAACTCTATGTGTCTTATCAATATCTCTACGTGCGATTCGTTGAAACCGAAAAAGCTATTCGATGCTATTCTATTGCTATGCTCCTCTCTTTATAGTACTATAATTTCTATATAGTACCATATAGCAAATAAATTGAATAGAAACCTTCATTTCATTATCTTTATTTTTTTTTTTTTTTTCAAAATTCTGATTGAAGAACTAAATTAGATAGTTATATGAGTGAAATAAAACAGCTTATATTGAATCTAATTTTAGAATACTAGAATTGAATCTCATTTTAGAATACTAGATTCCTTCTAGTTAATAGATAGTATGATGATTTTATAAGGGCAGTCAAAATATTGAGTCTCATTTTCTATGTATAAGAATGAAATAAAATTATAAACAGAAGAGGACATTTAACCCAAGATTGGATAATTTTTCATCCTGTTTTGAAGCGGTCTCAAAAGACCAACCTTATTGAGTTTTAGTTACCATTTTTATGAATTATCATAGATATATAAAAATAAAGAAAGGGGGTTAATAAAAAAGACTGGATGGTTAGAAACACCAAGATACACAAAGGATTAGTAACACATATTTTGTAAATTATCCAAAAGACAATTTACGCAGAATATAAAAAGAATACTAATTGGGGCTTTAAGTTGGTAGAAAAAAAAAGAAGTACTCCCCACAGCTCCGATCCAGAGTATGCTTCCATTCACTCACTAAATAAATTACTATCAGCAACGAAAAAATCCTTTCCAATTTTTGGAGGTCCCTTTTTCATAGCACAAAAAAGAAGAATAGGAACGAAAAAAAGAAGAAATCAAAAACGAAAGAGAAATCTATTTTTCGTTTTTGATTTCTGATATCCATATTCATGGAGATAAAATTAACATCATAATTAAGAAACGAATGTGTAATTCTTTTTCGTCATTCAAAATCATGAGGGTTATTGAAAATTATAAAAGAGTATTTTATTGAAGAATTCAGTTATTACTCAACAAATTTGTATTTTTTAGGGATGAGATCAATTCAGAAGTGCTTTAATTGGAAAATAGATTTCTCTTTCTTATTTCTAGAACAGACAGAATTGAATTGGTCTAATTCAGAACCGTTCGATAGATTTTCATCTTCTATATCTTAGGGATATATCAAGAGATAAATAATCGACCCGGTCCTTAGATTTACTTAAGGCTTTCCAGGAGCCGTATGAGGTGAAAATCTCATGTACGGTTCTGTAATAGAGATGGGAACAGGAATGTTATCACCGACTAGGATTATCTAACAGTTTAAGTACAGTTGATATAGTTGATGCGCAATCAAAATATGGTTTTTGGGGTTGGAATTTGTGGCGTCAACCTATCGGTTTCATCGTTTTTCTAATTTCTTCGCTAGCAGAATGTGAAAGATTACCCTTTGATTTACCAGAAGCAGAAGAAGAATTAGTAGCTGGTTATCAAACGGAATATTCAGGTATTCGATTTGGTTTATTTTACGTTGCTTCCTATTTAAACCTTTTCATTTCTTCATTATTTGTAACAGTTCTTTACTTGGGGGGTTCCAATATTTCTATTCCGTACATATTTGTTTCTGAATTTTTTGAAATAAATAAAACGTACGGAGTTTTTGGAACTACAATTGATCTCTTTATTACATTTTCTAAAAGCTATTTTTTCTTATTCGTTTCTATCATAACAAGATGGTCTTTGCCGAGGCTAAGAATGGATCAATTATTAAATCTTGGATGGAAATATCTTTTACCGATTTCTCTCGGTAATCTATTATTAACAACTTCGTCTCAATTGTTTTCGCTGTAAAAGATGTTCTATATTCATTACTTGTCTCAAATAAGAGAAAGAAATCAAACAAAACTATACTATTCATAAATATTTACAATATGTTCCTTATGGTAACTGGGTTCATGAATTATGGTCAACAAACAGTACGAGCTGCAAGGTACATTGGTCAAAGTTTCATGATTATCTTATCTCACGCAAATCGTTTACCTGTAACTATTCAATATCCTTATGAAAAATTAATCACATCAGAACGTTTCCGCGGTCGAATCCATTTTGAATTTGATAAATGCATTGCTTGTGAAGTATGTGTTCGTGTATGTCCTATAGATTTACCCGTTGTTGATTGGAAAATGGAAAAGGATATTCGAAAGAAACGATTGCTAAATTACAGTATTGATTTCGGAATCTGTATTTTTTGTGGTAACTGTATTGAGTATTGTCCAACAAATTGTTTATCAATGACTGAAGAATATGAACTTTCAACTTATGATCGTCATGAATTGAATTATAATCAAATTGCTTTGGGCCGTTTACCAATGTCAATAATTGATGATTATACAATTCGAACAATTCAAATCAAAAAAGATATTTTTTTTTAATTCAAAAAAAAAAAATACAATTCTAAAAAAAAAAAAAAAAACGAATATTCTATATATTGCTATATTATAGAATAGATATAAATAGAATAATCGAAATCAAATATTTTCAAAAATTGTATAAAAAATCAAGAATATAGTCGATATCATATTAGTATAAATATTCTATAATTATTAGAGACCCATATTCTTCAATAGAATATATAAATATATTATTGAAATTGAATTTTTGAATTTCAATAAGATTTTCAATGGTTATATATGTTCTATCTACCTTTATACTTGAGTTTGAATATCGTTTCAAACTGTATAAAGAGTGGAATGACATTGAAACTATATCAATTTAAACTACTTAGGTTTTTCAATGCAAAGAAAAATTGAAGTATATAAAAATTTTTGCCTGGTCATATCAATAAGGTCATGAAATTTTGATTTCTTTGTCTTTTTTTTATTACATATAATGGATTTGCCTGAAACGCTGCACGATTTTCTTTTAGTCTTTCTGGGATCGGGTCTTATATTAGGAAGTTTAGGAGTAGTATTACTTACCAACCCCATTTTTTCTGCTTTTTCGTTGGGACTGGTTCTTGTTTGTATATCTTTATTATATATTTTAGCAAACTCGCATTTTGTAGCTGCATCACAGCTACTTATTTACGTGGGAGCTATTAACATTTTAATCATATTTGCTGTGATGTTCATGAATAGTTCCGAATATTACCAAGATTTGAATCTTTGGACCGTAGGGGATGGAATTACGTTGATAGTTTGTACAAGTATTTGTGTTTCATTAATCACTATTATTTCAGATACATCATGGTACGGAATTATTTGGACTACAAGACCAAATCAGATTATTGAGCAAGATTTGATAAGTACTAGTCAACAAATTGGAATTCATTTATCAACAGATTTTTTTCTTCCATTTGAACTAATTTCAATAATTCTTTTAGTTTCTTTGATAGGTGCAATTGTCGTAGCTCGCCAGTAAGAAATCTTTAGAGAACTAGTAATAGAAATCAAGATTCTTTTTTTTTTTTCAATTTTCTCACATTCATTTCTGTCGAATTCTATGTGAAGTGAAAGAGTTTTTATGTAGAAATTCTTTTTTTTTTTATTGCCAATATATTCTTTTGTTAATGAATCCAAATTTATAATATAAGGAGTTGGTCAATGATGCTCGAACATGTACTTGTTTTGAGTGCCTATTTATTTTCTATTGGTATCTATGGATTGATCACGAGCCGAAATATGGTTCGAGCCCTTATGTGTCTTGAACTTATACTGAATGCAGTTAATATAAATCTCGTCACTTTTTCTGATTTTTTTGATAATCGCCAATTAAAAGGAAATATTTTTTCAATTTTTGTTATAGCTATTGCAGCCGCTGAAGCGGCTATCGGACTGGCTATTGTTTCCTCAATTGCTCGTAACAGAAAATCAACCCGTATCAATCAATCGAATTTGTTGAATAAATAGCATTAATCCTATCATAATCAAGTCGAATATAGTGTAATATTAATCAATTCATTTGAGTATTTATTCGACACAACTTATGATCATATCATGTTTGCATTGCCTAAATCATAAGAAATGAAAGTATCCTGGTCCTGTTCTATTTATTCCCTCTTCTAAATTTATGTAGACGCCTTTTTTTTATTAACAGTTAACAATATTATCACAAATCATTGATTCATCTGGTATATAAATATACGATTCATTTACGAGTTTACTAGATCGATAATTTGCATTTTTGAGCATCCAAAATTACTATAGATAATGTCACATTCAGTAAAGATTTATGATACATGTATAGGATGTACTCAATGTGTCCGAGCCTGTCCCACAGATGTATTAGAAATGATACCTTGGGGTGGATGTAAAGCTAAGCAAATAGCTTCTGCCCCAAGAACAGAGGACTGTGTTGGTTGTAAGAGGTGTGAGTCCGCTTGTCCGACGGATTTCTTAAGTGTTCGAGTTTATTTATGGCATGAAACAACTCGAAGTATGGGTCTCGCTTATTGATTCGGTTCAAAAAACACCACACGAATACGTTTTTTACTGGCAAAAACTCGTGCTAAAAATAAAAAAAGATTTCTTTTTAGCACGGGGTTTTCTGGCCCAAGTGTATCTTATTTTTATCACGAATTATTTTCCTTGGTTAACAATAGTTGTTGTTTTCCCAATAGCCGCAGGTTCCTTAATTTTGTTATTTCCTCATAGGGGAAATAAGGTAATTAGGTGGTATAGCCTTTGTATATGCTTAATCGATCTCCTTCTAACAACCTATGCATTTTGTTATCATTTCCAATTGGATGATCCACTAATTCAACTGACGGAGAATTATAAATGGATCCATTTTTTTGATTTTTACTGGAGATTAGGAATAGATGGACTCTCTATAGGACCCATTTTACTGACAGGATTGATAACTACTTTAGCCACTTTAGCAGCTCAGCCGGTTACTCGAAAATACCAATTATTCTATTTCCTGATGTTAGCAATGTATAGCGGTCAAATAGGACCATTTTCTTCTCGAGACATTTTACTTTTTTTCATCATGTGGGAATTGGAATTAATTCCCGTTTATCTACTTTTATCCATGTGGGGGGGAAAGAAACGTTTGTATTCAGCTACAAAGTTTATTTTGTACACTGCAGGAGCTTCTGTTTTTTTATTAATGGGAATTCTGGGTATTGGTTTATATGGCTCTAATGAACCAACATTTAATTTTGAAACATTAATTAATCAATCATATCCCGTGGCACTAGAAATAATATTCTATACGGCATTTCTTATTGCTTTTGCTGTCAAATCGCCGATTATACCCTTACATACATGGTTACCAGATACCCACGGAGAGGCACATTACAGCACTTGTATGCTTTTAGCCGGAATCTTATTAAAAATGGGAGCATATGGGTTGGTTCGAATTAATATGGAATTTTTTTCCCACGCTCATTCCATATTTGGCCCCTGGTTAATGATATTAGGTTGTATTCAAATAATCTATGCCGCTTCAACATCTTTTGGTCAACGGAATCTAAAAAAAAGAATAGCTTATTCTTCCGTATCTCATATGGGTTTTATAATTATAGGAATTGGTTCTATAAGTGATACTGGTCTCAACGGGGCCATTTTACAAATAATATCTCATGGATTTATTGGCGCTGCCCTTTTTTTCTTGGCAGGAACTAGTTATGATAGACTGCGTCTTCTTTATCTTGACGAAATGGGTGGAATGGCTATCCCAATGCCAAAAATATTCACTATTTTCACTATCTTATCAATGGCTTCTCTTGCATTGCCTGGCATGAGCGGTTTTGTTGCAGAATTGATCGTTTTTTTTGGAATAATTACTAGTCAAAAATATCTTTTCATGATGAAAATACTAATTACTTTTGTAACAACAATTGGAATGATATTAACGCCGATTTATTTATTATCTATCTTACGGCAGATGTTCTATGGATACAAGTTTTTTAATACACCAAACTCGTCTTTTTTTGATTCTGGGCCCAGAGAATTATTTATTTCGATTTCTATCCTTATACCCATAATAGGTATTGGTATTTATCCAGATTTCATTTTCTCATTTTCGGTTGACAAGGTTGAAGCTATTCTATCTAATTTTTGATGGATGATTTTTGTGAATAAATGAATCAAAAAGATAAAAAAATCTTTTTCCGTTAGATTCATTTGAAAAATTCAAATTAGAATCGAATATGTTTGTTGTTTGTGAGAACCCCTTGAATCATTACTTGATTGAAAGGGTTCTCGACGATTTATGGAAAGTATATATTTATATGCTTTCCATATTTTTCTTTTCAGGTTCTTTTAGTCAATTAGATGTAAATGAACCATAACTATGTAGTCCTATTCCTAATAGATTGATCCCCAAATAACATATCCAAATTATAAGAAATCCTATCGAGGCCACTATTGAAGAATTTACACCTTCTAATTTTTTATTTTTTCTAGTATGTAAATAAATCGCGAATATGGTCCAAGTAATAAAAGCCCAAGTTTCCTTTGGATCCCAATTCCAATAGGAACCCCATGCCTCGTTAGCCCATACTGCTCCTGAAAGAATACCTACCGTTAAAAAGAGAAAACCCAGACTAATAATACGATAACCCCAACGATCCAATTGTTGAATAAATTGAGACCTGTAATAATTTCTAGAAGAAGAAAAAGAAGTTTTTCGTAAAACATTGTTTCTTTCATTCCTATTCATGTATTTGATTTCAACAAAAGAAACTGATTCTTTTAAAGAACCCAAATTCTTGGTAAAAGAAAGAATTTGGATGACTTCTTGAAACGTAATGACTAAAATAGCCACTGATAATAATGATCCACATAAAAGAGCTGCATAGCCCAGTATCATCATACTTACGTGCATCATTAGCCAATGGGATTGTAGAGCGGGTACTAATATTACAGATTGATGCATTTTTGTTAAAAGACCCGAAGTCGCAAAGCCTTGGGTAAAAATAACACTTGGTGCAATTATTGTACTTAAAAGGTTTTTCTCCTTTTTAAAAAAAAGAACTATATGAAAAATTGAAAAACCCCATGAAAGAAAGATTAGGGATTCATATAAATCACTAAATGGTAAATGTCCCGAAAAAAACCAACGAGTAATTAACAATCCCGTTACACAGAAAAAAGTTATTATCATGGCTTTTTTGGACAAATCATATAATCCTACAATTTCATTGACTAATAAGGTTATCAAATGAATTGAAATAACAATTGATATAAGGGAAAACGATATATGAGTTAATATATGCTCTAAAGTTGATAATATCATAATAATGAAAATATTAATATCTATAATGAAAATAAAAAAGGTATGATATGAATACTCGGAATAGAAAGAAATAGGGAATTCATTATAGGACTTATGATATGATTCTTTGAAAATTTTTCAAATAAAATTTAGGATGCCATGCCGCTACTCGGACTCGAACCGAGATGCTCTAGCACTGCTTCCTAAGAGCAGCGTGTCTACCAATTTCACCATAGCGGCTTACTCGAAATCATAATAACCAATTCTTTAGCCAATCGTCGAGATTCAATAAAGTAAAGTCCGATATTTATTGAGTACATTTCTAAACATTTCTTATATAAATTGAGAATAAAAAGTAATTTTGAAAAGATATGAATAGATAAATATATGATATATGGAATCATTTTATATTTAAGTAAAAGAACGTTTTGATTTCTCTTTCTATATATATATATATT